GCTAGCGTAGCTTAATTAAAGCATAACACTGAAGATGTTAAGACAGACCTTAGAGTGGTCTCGCAAGCACAAAGGTTTGGTCCTGTCTTTACTGTCAGCTTTAACTGAACTTACACATGCGAGTATCCGCACCCCTGTGAGAATGCCCTAAAGTTCCCTACCGGAAACAAGGAGCTGGTATCAGGCTCAGAATCTAGCCCATGACGCCTTGCTAAGCCACACCCCCAAGGGATTTCAGCAGTGATAAACATTAAGCTATAAGTGAAAACTTGACTTAGTTAAAGCTAAGAAGGCCGGTAAAACTCGTGCCAGCCACCGCGGTTATACGAGAGGCCTAAGTTGACAGACAACGGCGTAAAGAGTGGTTAAGGGAAAATTTATACTAAAGCCGAACATCCTCAAGACTGTCGTACGTTTCCGAGGATATGAAGTTCCCCTACGAAAGTGGCTTTAAACCCTCCTGACCCCACGAAAGCTGTGATACAAACTGGGATTAGATACCCCACTATGCTCAGCCGTAAACTTAGATAAGACTCTACATAACTTATCCGCCAGGGTACTACGAGCATTAGCTTGAAACCCAAAGGACTTGGCGGTGCTTCAAACCCACCTAGAGGAGCCTGTTCTAGAACCGATAATCCCCGTTAAACCTCACCCTCTCTTGTTCTTCCCGCCTATATACCGCCGTCGTCAGCCTACCCTGTGAAGGCCTCATAGTGAGCATAATCAGTAAAACTTAAAACGCCAGGTCGAGGTGTAGCATATGAGAGGGGAAGAAATGGGCTACATTCCCTAAATCCGGGCACACGGACAGTATAATGAAAAGTATATTAGAAGGAGGATTTAGCAGTAAGCAGTAAATAGAGTGTCCTGCTGAAACTGGCCCTGAAGCGCGCACACACCGCCCGTCACCCTCCCCAAAACCCCTAAAAAGACTAAATAAAACCATTAATCTAATAAAGGGGAGGCAAGTCGTAACATGGTAAGTGTACCGGAAGGTGCACTTGGTTAACCAGAGCATAGCTAAGATAGTAAAGCATCTCCCTTACACTGAGAAGACACCCGTGCAAATCGGGTTGCCCTGAAGCCAAACAGCTAGCCCGACCCATTACCATCATCCTAAACATATAACTACACCCTAAGTTACTAATAGACAACCAATAAACCATTCTTCCCCTCTAGTATGGGAGACAGAAAGAGAACAAGGCGCAATAGAGAAAGTACCGCAAGGGAACGCTGAAAGAGAAATGAAATAAACCAGTAAAGCACTAGAAAGCAAAGATTAAAACTTGTACCTTTTGCATCATGAATTAGCCAGTAATCCTTAAGCAAAATGAATTTTAGTTTAACTCCCCGAAACTAGGTGAGCTACTCCAAGACAGCCTGATAACAGGGCAAACCCTTCTCTGTGGCAAAAGAGTGGGAAGAACTTTGAGTAGCGGTGAAAAGCCTCCCGAACCTAGTAATAGCTGGTTGCCTGAGAAATGAATAGAAGTTCAGCCTCCTCCCTTCTTTCCCCTATCGTGGTAAACACCTTAAACAGAGAAAAAGAAGGAAAGAGAGTTAGTCAAAGAAGGGACAGCTTCTTTGAAAAAAGATACAACTTTTTTAGCAGGATAAAAATCAAATTAAATCAAGGCCTTGTGTTCAGGTGGGCCTAAAAGCAGCCACCCTAAAAGAAAGCGTTATAGCTCGAACATTATCATTTCCTTTAATACTGATAAACCAATTTTACACCCCTTATTCTAACAGGCCCTTCTATTTTTAAATAGAAGAGATAATGCTAATATGAGTAATAAGAGATAAAGATTCTCTCCTAGCATAAGTGTACATCAGAACAGACATCCTGCCGAAAATTAGCGGCCCCAAACAAAGAGGGCATTGGAAAAATAAACAGATAACTAGAAAACCTTCCAACAAATACCGTTAACCCTACACTGGAGTGCTAACCTGGAAAGACCTAGAGGAGAAGAAGGAACTCGGCAAACATATTTCGGCCTCGCCTGTTTACCAAAAACACCGCCTCTTGCTAAAGAAGTATAAGAGGTCCCGCCTGCCCTGTGACAAAAAGTTTAACGGCCGCGGTATCTTGACCGTGCGAAGGTAGCGCAATCACTTGTTTCTTAAATGGAGACCTGTATGAATGGCATAACGAGGGCCAACCTGTCTCCTTCTCCCAGTCAATGAAATTGATCTCCCCGTGCAGAAGCGGGGATAAGCACATAAGACGAGAAGACCCTTTGGAGCTTTAGACTGCAAGCAGACCATGCTAATTAGACCTAATCAAAGGAACTAAGCCAATTGGATTACTGCCCTAATGTCTTCGGTTGGGGCGACCACGGGGAAACAAAAAACCCCCATGAGGAGCAGGAGAACTTTTCTCCCAGAACTAAGACCGACAGGTCTAAGTACCAGAAATTCTGACCAAAAGATCCGGCCAAGCCGATCAACGGACCAAGTTACCCTAGGGATAACAGCGCAATCCCCTTTTAGAGCCCATATCGACAAGGGGGTTTACGACCTCGATGTTGGATCAGGACATCCCAATGGTGCAGCCGCTATTAAGGGTTCGTTTGTTCAACGATTAAAGTCCTACGTGATCTGAGTTCAGACCGGAGTAATCCAGGTCAGTTTCTATCTATGACATGTTCTCTTCTAGTACGAAAGGACCGAAGAGAAGGGGCCTATTCTTCGAGAACGCCTCCCCCTCACCTAATGAAGACAACTAAAATAGGCAAAAGGACATATCCTTGGGCCGTAAAGAACGGCACGTTAGGATGGCAGAGCCCGGTAATTGCAAAAGGCCTAAGCCCTTACCACAGAGGTTCAAGTCCTCTTCTTAACTATGCTCCAAATAATTTTAACCCTTATTATTAACCCACTCATCCTCACCATTTTTGTGTTACTTGCGGTAGCCCTCCTAACCCTTGTTGAACGAAAAGTTTTGGGTTATATACAACTGCGAAAAGGACCCAATGTAGTTGGCCCCTACGGCCTTCTACAGCCAATTGCAGACGGCCTAAAACTGTTCATGAAAGAACCCGTACGCCCCTCCACCTCATCGCCAATTTTATTCCTCCTCACGCCCATGCTAGCACTGACCTTAGCTATCACCCTATGGGCCCCTATGCCTATACCCTTTTCGGTAGCTGACCTTAATCTAGGAATTCTCTTCATCCTCGCCCTATCAAGTCTTGCCGTTTACTCTATTTTAGGCTCTGGTTGGGCCTCAAATTCAAAGTATGCCCTTATTGGTGCTATCCGGGCTGCCGCGCAAACCATCTCTTACGAAGTAAGCCTGGGACTAATCCTTCTCAACGCTGTTGTGTTTACGGGGAACTTCACTCTGCAAACATTTAGCACTGCACAAGAAGCAACATGACTCATCCTGCCCGCATGGCCTCTAGCTGCAATATGGTACATTTCTACGCTAGCGGAAACTAACCGAGCCCCTTTCGACCTCACGGAGGGGGAATCAGAATTAGTCTCAGGATTCAACGTCGAGTATGCTGGTGGCCCCTTCGCCCTATTTTTTCTTGCAGAGTACGCCAATATTCTCCTCATAAATACACTATCTGCCACACTGTTCTTAGGAACAACAATTTACCATTTCTCCCCTGAACTCACTTCTATGGGTCTTATACTTAAAGCAGCTATACTGTCCACCCTTTTCCTCTGAGTGCGAGCCTCTTACCCTCGATTCCGGTACGATCAATTGATACACCTTATTTGAAAAAACTTTCTCCCTCTGACCCTAGCCCTAGTTATTTGACATCTCGCCGTGCCTATTTCATTTTCGGGCCTTCCCCCTCACTTATAGCCCCGGAGTTGTGCCTGAAGTAAAGGACCACTTTGATAGAGTGAAAAATGAGGGTTAAAGTCCCTCCAACTCCTTAGAAAGAAGGGGCTCGAACCCTACCTGAAGAGATCAAAACTCTTAGTGCTTCCACTACACCACTTCCTAGTAAAGTCAGCTAAGTAAAGCTTTTGGGCCCATACCCCAAAAATGTTGGTTAAATTCCTTCCTTTACTAATGAACCCTTACATCCTCGCCACCATAGTATTTGGACTAGGGCTAGGAACTACAGTTACCATCACGAGCTCCCACTGGTTCTTGGCCTGGATAGGCCTGGAAATTAATACACTAGCCATTATTCCACTCATAGCCCAAACCCACCACCCTCGAGCAGTAGAAGCTACCACTAAATACTTCCTCACCCAAGCCACCGCTGCCACAACAATCCTGTTTGCTTGCACCACAAACGCCTGATTAACAGGACAATGAGACATCTATCAACTTACACACCCATTCCCTGCTATAATAATTTACCTTGCCCTGGCCCTAAAAATTGGGTTGGCCCCCCTGCACGCCTGACTACCAGAAGTACTTCAAGGGTTAGACCTAACAACCGGACTGATTCTCTCCACATGACAAAAACTGGCCCCATTTGCCCTCCTCCTACAAATTCAACCGACTGACCCGACCATCCCCATTATTCTAGGGTTAGCCTCAACCCTAGTCGGTGGCTGAGGGGGATTAAATCAAACACAATTGCGAAAGATCCTTGCCTACTCATCAATCGCACATCTAGGATGAATACTTCTAGTTATCCAATTCTCCCCTTCACTAACTTTCCTAACCCTAATTACTTACATACTGATAACCTCCTCAACCTTCTTGATTTTTAAAGCCAACAAGTCAACAAATATTAACTCCTTAGCCACCTCCTGAACCAAATCACCGGCACTAACCTCTTTGACCCCCCTTATTCTTCTGTCCCTAGGTGGCCTCCCACCCCTGACGGGATTTATACCAAAATGGTTAATTCTCCAAGAATTAACTAAACAGGAACTAGGCCTCACCGCCACCCTAGCCGCCCTATCGGCCCTTCTAAGCCTATACTTCTATTTGCGGCTCTCCCACGCCATGACACTCACAATATCCCCAAATAATCTAGCTGGGACAACCCCATGACGTCTGACCCCTAACCACCAAACTATACCACTGGCAGCCGCTACCTCAGCAACCATTTGTCTCCTTCCACTTACCCCCGCCTTAACAACTGTTCTTACCATTTAGAGACTTAGGATAGAATTTAGACCAAGGGCCTTCAAAGCCCTAAGCAGGAGTGAAAATCTCCTAGTCTCTGATAAGACTTACGGGACACTAACCCACATCTTCTGCATGCAAAGCAGACACTTTAATTAAGCTAAAGCCTTACTAGACAGATAGGCCTCGATCCTACAAACTCTTAGTTAACAGCTAAGCGCTCAAGCCAGCGAGCATCAATCTAACTTTCCCCCGCCTAGCTTCACACAAATAGGCGGGGGAAAGCCCCGGCAGGCGGCTAACCTGCTTCTTCAGATTTGCAATCTGACATGATAACACCTCGGAACTATTGATAAGAAGAGGATTCAAACCTCTGTCTATGGAGCTACAATCCACCGCTTAAAACTCAGCCATCCTACCTGTGGCAATCACACGCTGATTTTTCTCAACCAATCACAAAGACATTGGCACCCTTTATTTAGTATTTGGTGCCTGAGCAGGAATAGTAGGGACAGCCCTAAGCCTTCTTATTCGAGCAGAACTGAGCCAACCAGGCTCTCTCCTTGGAGACGACCAAATTTATAACGTAATTGTTACAGCACATGCCTTTGTAATAATTTTCTTTATAGTAATACCAATCATGATTGGTGGCTTTGGAAACTGACTCATCCCCCTTATGATCGGAGCCCCCGACATGGCATTCCCTCGAATGAACAATATGAGCTTTTGACTTCTCCCACCCTCTTTCCTCCTGCTCCTAGCCTCTTCAGGAGTTGAAGCTGGAGCTGGAACAGGATGAACGGTATACCCCCCTCTATCAGGAAACTTAGCCCACGCCGGAGCATCCGTTGACCTAACAATTTTTTCACTTCATCTAGCAGGGGTTTCATCAATTCTAGGGGCAATTAACTTTATTACAACAATTATTAATATAAAACCTCCTGCAATCTCACAGTACCAAACCCCACTTTTCGTATGAGCAGTCCTTATTACAGCAGTTCTTCTGCTTCTTTCTCTACCCGTTCTTGCAGCAGGTATTACTATACTTCTGACAGACCGAAATTTAAACACAACATTCTTTGATCCTGCGGGAGGGGGTGACCCAATTCTTTACCAACACTTATTTTGGTTCTTCGGACACCCAGAAGTATACATTCTTATTTTACCAGGCTTTGGGATAATTTCTCATATCGTAGCCTACTATTCAGGTAAAAAAGAACCATTCGGTTACATGGGTATAGTATGAGCTATAATAGCAATCGGACTTCTAGGTTTTATCGTCTGAGCCCACCACATGTTTACTGTAGGGATAGACGTAGACACACGTGCCTACTTCACATCAGCCACTATAATCATCGCGATTCCTACAGGTGTAAAAGTATTTAGCTGACTCGCCACTCTTCACGGAGGTACAATTAAATGAGAAACCCCTCTCCTATGAGCCCTTGGCTTTATTTTCCTATTTACAGTAGGAGGCCTAACAGGTATCGTGCTGGCCAACTCCTCTCTTGATATCGTGCTCCACGATACATATTACGTAGTAGCCCACTTCCATTATGTCTTATCAATAGGAGCTGTATTTGCAATCATAGCAGCCTTCGTTCATTGATTCCCCCTATTCTCAGGATATACCCTTCATGAAACTTGAACAAAAATCCACTTCGGGATTATGTTCATTGGAGTAAACCTTACCTTCTTCCCGCAACATTTCCTAGGCCTTGCAGGAATGCCTCGACGATATTCTGATTACCCAGACGCCTACACACTATGAAACACAGTTTCTTCTATCGGCTCCCTCATCTCATTAATTGCCGTGATTATATTCCTATTCATTATCTGGGAAGCTTTCGCTGCAAAACGAGAAGTTATGTCTGTAGAACTCACATCAACTAACGTTGAATGACTTCACGGCTGCCCACCTCCTTACCACACATTTGAAGAACCTGCCTTCGTTCAAATCAAACAAACTGTTTAACCCTACGAGAAAGGGAGGAATTGAACCCCCATAAATTGGTTTCAAGCCAACCACATAACCGCTCTGTCACTTTCTTAATAAGACACTAGTAAAGAAGATATTACATTGCTTTGTCAAGGCAAAATCGTGGGTTAAACCCCCGCGTGTCTTAAACACATGTCTCACCCCTCCCAACTAGGATTTCAAGATGCAGCCTCCCCTGTAATAGAAGAACTTCTCCACTTTCACGACCATGCTTTAATAATTGTCTTCCTAATCAGCACACTAGTTCTTTACATTATTGTAGCCATAGTAACAACTAAGCTAACCAATAAATTTATTTTAGACTCGCAAGAAATCGAAATCATTTGAACAGTCCTTCCAGCCATTATTCTTATCCTTATTGCACTTCCATCCCTACGGATTCTGTATCTTATGGATGAAATCAATGATCCCCATTTAACAATTAAAGCCATGGGCCATCAGTGATATTGAAGCTATGAATACACAGACTATGAAGACCTAGGTTTCGACTCATACATAATCCCCACCCAAGACCTAACCCCAGGTCAATTCCGACTCCTAGAAGCCGACCACCGTATAGTAATCCCTGTGGAATCCCCTATTCGAGTTTTAGTCTCCGCAGAAGATGTTCTCCACTCCTGAGCCGTCCCAAGCCTTGGTGTAAAAATGGACGCAGTCCCTGGACGTTTAAACCAAACAGCCTTTATTGCATCCCGACCTGGAGTGTTTTATGGTCAATGCTCTGAAATTTGCGGAGCAAACCACAGCTTTATACCTATTGTAGTTGAAGCCGTCCCATTAGAACACTTTGAAAACTGATCCTCTTTAATACTTGAAGACGCATCGCTAAGAAGCTAAATAGGGTCTAGCGTTAGCCTTTTAAGCTAAAGACTGGTGGCCCCCAACCACCCTTAGCGAAATGCCCCAACTCAACCCCGCACCGTGATTTGCCATCTTAGTCTTTTCCTGGTTTATCTTTCTAACAATTATTCCCCCTAAAGTCCTTGCACACTCCTTCCCTAATGAACCAACCCCTCAAAGCACAAAATTACCAAAAACAGAATCCTGAAACTGACCATGATAGTTAACTTCTTCGATCAATTTATAAGCCCAGTCTTCCTAGGCGTTCCCCTGATCGCCCTTGCTCTAAGCCTTCCCTGAACCCTATTCCCACGGCCATCAGCCCGATGACTTCATAACCGCACATTAACCCTGCAGAATTGATTTATAAACCGCTTTACACAACAAATTTTTCTACCTATCCCAATATTAGGCCACCGTTGAGCCCTTATCTTGATATCCTTAATAATTTTTCTCCTAACCTTAAACATGCTAGGCCTTCTCCCTTATACATTTACACCAACTACACAACTCTCTATGAATATGGCCATTGCCACTCCTCTATGATTAGCAACCGTTATTACAGGGATGCGAAACCAACCGACACACGCCCTAGGCCATCTACTCCCAGAGGGGACTCCGACTCTTCTTATTCCAATCCTAATTATCATCGAGACAATTAGCCTTTTTATTCGACCAATCGCACTGGGAGTGCGACTCACAGCCAACCTAACAGCAGGCCACCTACTCATCCAATTAATCGCAACCGCTGCATTCCAGCTTTTACCTATTATACCAGCTGTTGCTCTATCCACAACCGTCCTATTGTTCCTTCTTACCCTCCTTGAAGTCGCCGTAGCTATAATTCAAGCCTATGTATTTGTTCTCCTCCTAAGCTTATATTTACAAGAAAACGTTTAATGGCCCACCAAGCACATGCATATCATATAGTAGACCCCAGCCCCTGACCACTAACAGGGGCCGTCGCCGCCCTGCTAATAACCTCAGGATTAGCAATCTGAATACATTTTCACACAATCACCCTTATAACATTAGGACTTGTTCTTCTGCTTTTAACTATATATCAGTGATGACGGGATATTATCCGAGAAGGTACATTCCAAGGACACCACACACCCCCAGTCCAAAAAGGGTTGCGCTACGGTATAATCCTTTTTATTACCTCAGAAGTTTTTTTCTTTCTAGGCTTCTTCTGAGCCTTCTATCACTCCAGCCTCGCCCCAACCCCTGAACTAGGCGGCTGCTGACCCCCCACAGGAATCACTACACTGGACCCATTTGAAGTTCCCCTACTTAACACAGCCGTCCTTCTTGCTTCAGGAGTAACAGTAACCTGAGCCCACCATAGCATTATAGAGGGTCAACGTAAACAAGCAATTCAATCTCTTGCTCTAACTATTCTTCTAGGCTTCTACTTTACTTTCCTTCAAGCAATAGAATATTATGAAGCACCATTTACGATCGCAGACGGAGTTTATGGGGCCACATTCTTTGTTGCCACAGGCTTCCACGGCCTACATGTAATCATTGGTTCAACATTCCTCGCCATTTGTCTCCTACGGCAGGTCCAATACCACTTTACGTCTGAACATCACTTTGGATTCGAAGCCGCCGCCTGATATTGACACTTCGTAGACGTCGTATGACTTTTCCTGTACATCTCTATCTACTGATGAGGATCATAATCTTTCTAGTATTAAGCTAGTACATGTGACTTCCAATCACTCAGTCTTGGTTAAAGTCCAAGGAAAGATAATGAACTTACTCCTAACAGTTATCCTTATTTCCACTGCCCTCTCCATTATTCTAGCTATCGTGTCATTTTGGCTCCCTCAAATAACCCCTGATTATGAGAAGCTATCTCCGTACGAGTGCGGGTTTGATCCCTTAGGATCAGCTCGCCTCCCCTTCTCCTTGCGATTCTTCCTCGTAGCCATTCTCTTCCTGTTATTTGACCTAGAGATTGCTCTTCTCCTCCCCCTTCCATGAGGAGATCAACTTTCCTCCCCTCTAACAACGTTCGTCTGGGCATCCGCCATCCTTGGTCTTCTAACTTTAGGCTTAATTTATGAGTGGATTCAAGGAGGACTCGAATGAGCTGAATAAGCAGTTAGTTTAAGAAAAACATTTGATTTCGGCTCAAAAACTTATGGTTTAAGTCCATAACCGCTTAATGACTCCCACCCATTTTACCTTCTCATCGCTATTTTTCCTAGGATTAGCTGGGCTAGCATTTCACCGAACCCACTTCCTATCTGCCTTATTATGCCTTGAGGGTATAATACTTTCCCTCTTTCTAGCACTCTCTTTATGAGCCTTACAACTAGACTCAACAAACTTTGCAGCGTCCCCGGTATTACTCCTAGCTTTCTCAGCTTGTGAAGCTAGCGCCGGACTAGCCCTGCTAGTCGCCACAGCCCGCACACATGGCACAGACCGCCTACAAAGCCTTAACCTTTTGCAATGCTAAAAGTCCTTCTACCAACTATTATGCTCCTCCCTGTCACCTGATTAGTCCCCCATAAAAAACTCTGGGCAACTACCCTTATATATAGCCTTATCATTGCTTTAATTAGCTTATCTTGACTTAAAACACCTGCTGAAACAGGATGGGCATGCCTCAGCCTTTACATAGCCACAGACCCCCTTTCGACTCCATTGTTAGTCTTAACATGCTGACTCCTTCCTCTAATGATTCTAGCTAGCCAAAACCATATGGCCTCAGAACCAGAAAACCGACAGCGGACCTACGTCCTACTCTTAACATCCCTTCAAATTTTCCTAATCTTAGCCTTCGGCGCAACAGAATTAATTATATTCTACGTAATATTTGAAGCTACTTTAATCCCGACACTGTTTATTATCACCCGATGAGGAAACCAAACCGAACGATTAAATGCAGGCACGTACTTTTTATTTTACACACTAGCCGGGTCTCTACCCCTATTGGTGGCACTTCTCCTCTTGCAAAACTCCACAGGCTCTCTATCCCTTTTAACCCTACAACACGCTGCCATTTCTCCCCTTTCCACTTATGCGGACAAAATTTGATGGGCAGGCTGCCTAATTGCCTTCTTGGTAAAAATGCCCCTTTACGGAGCCCACCTTTGACTTCCCAAAGCCCACGTAGAAGCCCCTATCGCGGGGTCAATAGTGCTAGCAGCGGTTCTCCTGAAACTTGGGGGATACGGCATAATACGAATAATAACCTCACTCGAGCCATTAACCAAAGAACTAAGCTACCCATTTATTATTCTAGCCCTCTGGGGTGTCCTTATAACGGGCTCTATCTGTTTACGCCAGACCGACTTAAAATCCCTAATTGCCTACTCATCCGTCAGCCACATGGGCTTAGTTGCCGCAGGAATCCTTATCCAAACCCCGTGAGGATTCACAGGCGCTTTAATTCTTATAATTGCCCACGGTCTAACATCTTCTGCACTCTTCTGCCTTGCCAACACCAATTACGAGCGAACCCATAGCCGGACAATAATTTTGGCTCGAGGTATACAAATAGCATTACCCTTGATAACCTCGTGGTGATTCCTAGCCAGCTTGGCAAACCTTGCTTTACCCCCACTCCCTAATCTAATAGGAGAACTAATAATTTTATCTTCACTCTTTAACTGATCCCCTTGAACCCTTGCATTAACTGGTACGGGCACCCTCATTACAGCGGGCTACTCCCTTTACATATTTTTGATAACACAACGGGGGCCTTTGCCCATACATATAATTGCTATTAACCCCACACATTCACGAGAACATCTCCTTATTACTCTTCACATAATTCCTCTTCTACTACTTATTCTGAAACCCGAACTAATCTGAGGTTGAACAGCTTGTAGATATAGTTTAACAAAAATACTAGATTGTGATTCTAGAGACAGAGGTTAAACTCCCCTTATCCACCGAGAGAGGCTCGAAAGCAACGATGACTGCTAATCTTCGTCTCCTTGGTTAAACCCCATGGCTCACTCGAGCAGCTTCTAAAGGATAACAGCTCATCCATTGGTCTTAGGAACCAAAAACTCTTGGTGCAAATCCAAGTAGCAGCTATGCCCTACACCCCACTTATGATAACATCAAGCCTATTCTTCTCACTGATCCTACTAGCTATCCCTGCCATGTCAACTTTCGTTAACTCTCCCCCTCCTTTTCCGGCCCTATCCGCTCAAATCAAAACAGCTGTTAAAATAGCATTCTTTATTAGCCTCCTCCCCCTTTTTCTGTTCCTTAATGAAGGAGCAGAGACTGTTACCACCAACTTAGTTTGGATAAACACACTACTTTTTGACATTAATATTAGCCTTAAATTTGACTTATACTCAACTGTTTTTTTACCCATCGCCCTCTACGTGACCTGATCCATCCTAGAATTTGCCTCCTGATACATACATGCTGACCCTAATAAAGACCGATTCTTCAAATACCTACTTATTTTCCTCATCGCTATAATAATTCTCGTTACGGCAAACAACATGTTTCAATTGTTTATCGGATGAGAAGGGGTCGGGATTATATCTTTCCTCCTAATTGGCTGATGATACGGACGGGCTGACGCCAACACCGCAGCGCTTCAAGCCGTCTTATATAACCGAGTTGGAGATATTGGCCTCATTTTAGCAATAGCATGAATCGCAATAACCACTAACTCCTGAGAACTACAACAAATCTTTACCCTAACAAAAGATATAAACCTAACACTTCCTTTAATTGGCTTAATTGTAGCAGCAACTGGGAAATCAGCACAATTTGGCTTACACCCATGACTTCCCTCCGCCATGGAGGGCCCTACGCCAGTCTCCGCGCTACTTCACTCAAGCACAATAGTCGTCGCCGGAATTTTCCTTTTAATCCGCCTAAGCCCTTTATTAGAAAATAACTCGACGGCTTCTACTATCTGCCTTTGCCTCGGCGCCTTAACCACTCTATTCACTGCAACTTGCGCCCTAACACAAAACGACATTAAGAAAATTGTTGCATTCTCAACATCAAGCCAACTCGGACTAATGATAGTGACAATCGGCCTGAACCAACCCCAGCTTGCTTTCTTCCACATCTGCACCCACGCATTCTTTAAAGCTATACTTTTCTTATGCTCTGGATCAATCATCCACAGCTTGAACGACGAGCAAGATATCCGCAAAATGGGAGGAATACAACACTTAGCCCCCTTTACCTCCTCCTGCTTAACTATTGGGAGCCTTGCTTTAACAGGCACCCCTTTCCTGGCAGGCTTCTTCTCCAAAGACGCTATCATCGAAGCGCTAAACACATCTTACCTAAACGCCTGAGCCCTAACCCTAACCCTAGTCGCCACATCATTCACAGCAGTTTATAGCCTACGAGTTATTTTTTTCGTGTCTATAGGAAACCCCCGATTCAACCCTATCTCCCCCATTAATGAAAACAGTCCCGAGGTAATTAACCCAATCAAACGATTAGCCTGAGGGAGCATCCTAGCTGGCCTCCTAATTACTTCTAATATTCTTCCTCTAAAAACCCCTGTAATAACGATACACCCTACACTTAAGATGGCTGCTATTTTGGTAACCATAATTGGAGTATTAACAGCCCTAGAACTCGCATCCCTGACAACTAAACAATTTAAAACCCTCCCAAAACTTAACCTTCACCACTTCTCAAACATACTAGGTTTCTTCCCAGCAGTAGTCCATCGAATGATACCTAAACTAAACCTTATTTTAGGACAAACAATTGCCACCCAAATAGTCGACCAAACCTGAATAGAAAAAGTAGGCCCGAAAACAGTGTCCACTATAAATAAACCCCTCGCTACTACAATAAGTAATATCCAACGGGGGATAATTAAAACTTACCTCTCCCTATTCTTTTTTACAATTGCTATAACTGCCCTCCTCCTATTCTTCTAAACCGGACGAAGTGCCCCACGACTTAATCCACGGACTAGCTCTAACACGACAAACAGTGCCAATAGTAGAGCCAACCCCCCTAAAATTAAAAACCCTCCCCCCGTCGAGTAAATATTAACTATTCCTCAGACATCCCCACAATGAACTGACATTCCCGCATAGTCCCCAGTTAGATAAAGAGCCCCCTTGTACCACCCCCCTCAAAACATTCCCGCGAGGACTGCAACAAAGAAAATAAATGTCCCCATTACTCCCGCCGCTGATCAGACCCATCACTCCTCCGAATAAGGATCAGACGCTAGGGCCATTGAATAGACAAACACGATTAATATTCCACCTAGATAAATAATCAGCAAAATAAGAGCAAAATAAGTACCCCCATGGATTGCCAAACTCCCGCAACCAACGCCAGCAACCAAAACTAAAAATAAAGCGGCGATATGGGGAATCGGATTGGAAGCAACTGAAGCTATTCCTAAAATTATACTTAATAAACAAGTGTACCAAAGAGCTAACATGATTCTCGCCAGGATTTTCACCAGGACTTATGACTTGAAAAACCATCGTTGAATTCAACTACAAGAACAGTAATGGCAAACTTACGAAAAACCCACCCTCTATTCAAAATTGCTAACGACGCAGTAATTGACCTACCAACCCCCGCTAATATCTCTGCATGATGAAACTTTGGCTCACTACTAGGACTGTGCTTAATTGCCCAAATCCTTACAGGGCTATTTCTTGCTATGCACTATACCGCTGATATCTCTACAGCCTTCTCCTCCGTAGCACATATCTGTCGTGACGTAAATTACGGATGAATGATCCGGAACATACACGCAAACGGTGCCTCCTTCTTCTTTGTATGTATTTACCTTCACATTGGACGAGGCCTTTATTACGGGTCTCACCTTAATAAAGAAACGTGAAATGTAGGAGTGGTTCTCCTGCTCCTTGTTATAATAACAGCATTCGTAGGCTATGTTCTTCCATGAGGACAAATGTCCTTCTGAGGGGCCACCGTAATTACTAACCTCTTATCCGCTGTTCCATATATTGGAAACTCACTCGTACAATGAATCTGAGGGGGCTTCTCAGTTGACAACGCCACCCTAACCCGATTCTTCACCTTCCATTTCCTTCTCCCCTTTGTAATCGCGGCAATAAGCATAATTCACCTTATCTTCCTTCACGAAGCCGGATCAAATAATCCAACAGGTATTAATTCTGACGCCGACAAAATCTCCTTCCACCCATACTTCTCATATAAAGACATCCTGGGCTTTGCGGCTCTTTTAATTACATTAACCTCTTTGGCCCTATTTTCCCCCAACCTATTAGGCGACCCGGACAATTTTACTCCCGCAAATCCGCTGGTAACACCGCCCCACATTAAGCCAGAATGGTATTTCCTATTTGCATACGCAATTCTACGTTCAATTCCTAACAAGCTTGGAGGAGTTCTAGCACTGCTTTCCTCCATCCTTGTCCTCTTCTTAGTCCCTATTCTTCAAACCTCTAAGCAACGAAGCCTAACTTTCCGCCCACTTTCCCAAATCCTATTTTGAACCTTAGTAGCGGATGTGGTAATCCTTACATGAATTGGAGGGATGCCAGTTGAACACCCTTACATTATTGTGGGACAAATCGCATCCGTCATCTACTTCTCTATTTTCCTCGTACTAGTCCCTGTTGCAGGGTTAGTAGAAAATAAAATTATTGAATGACAATGCACTAGTAGCTCAGCACTCAGAGCGTCGGCCTTGTAAGCCGAACGTCGAAGGTTAAAATCCTTCCTACTGCTTCAGAGAAAGGGGAGTTTAACCCCCACCCCTAACTCCCAAAGCTAGGATTCTAAATTAAACTATTCTCTGCCGGAATACGCCCGAAACTACATATATGGACATGTACATATATATATATGGTACATCATATATGTATTAACACCATTCATATATATTAACCATTATATTATTTATGGGGAGACATAATACCCTTAATAACCATAATATGGCTTAAATGCAGTAACAGGACATAGAACTTAAAACAACATAAAATAACAATCTTCCTACTAAATACTCATTCATACTAGCCAAGTAACTTTAAGTCCCAAAAGAATACTTCACGGCCAAGGGAACAATTTTATTCGACATCCCGACAAGAATCAAATAGTATGCACAGTAAGAGACCACCATCAGTTGATTTCTTAATGAAAACTCTTCTTGATGGTCAGGGACAGAAATCGTGGGGGTTTCACTTCTTGATTTATTCCTGGCATTTGGTTCCTATTTCAGGTCCATTGCTTGATTCATTCCCCTATCTTACCTTGACGCTGGCATAAGTTAATGGTGGAATACATAATACGCGTTACCCAACATGCCGGGCGTTCACTCCAGCGGACAAGGGGTTCTCTTTTCTTTTTTCCTTTCAACTGACATTTCAGAGTGCACGCAATTTAACAGCCAAGGTAGAACATTTTCTTGCACCGAAAAACAGAGATGAAGCTTAAAAGGATATTCATCTAAGAATTGCATAACTGATATCATGTGCATAACATGTGAATTTTTCTCCTAACATCCCTGTTATATATCCCCCTCGGCTTTTGCGGGTCAAACCCCCCCTACCCCCCCAATACTCGTGAGATCCTTATGATTCCTGCAAACCCCCCTTAAACAGGAGAATCCCTACGGTATTTATTTCATATTTGAGTTGTGTTAAAAATATTATAATATTTCTTTTTTTAC